TTGAAAATCAGATTATTGAGATTGAAAATGATCATTCTTTTTATAGTTCACTCAAAAAAAAAATTTCTAATTATTGGAATTCTAGTTATGTGAATGGATCTAAAAGTGACGATACCCATTATGATCTTTACATGTATGATACTCAATCTAGGTTGAATAATCACATTAATAGTTGTATTGACAGTTATCTTCATTCTCAAATGTGTATTGATAATTCTGTTTTAAGTGATAGTGACAATTACATTTTGGATGAAAGTCAGACTACCACTAACACAAACGGTAGGAATAAGAATCTTGAGGTAACTAAAAAATACAGGAATTTGTGGATTCAATGCGAAAATTGTTATGAATTAAATTATAAGAAATTGTTGAAATCAAAAATGAGCATTTGTGATGAATGCGGATATCATTTGAAAATGAATAGTTCAGAGCGAATCGAACTCTCGGTTGATCCAGGTACTTGGGATCCTATGGACGAAGACATGGTCTCCACGGATCCCATCGAATTTCATTCGGAGGAGGAACCTTATAAAGATCGCATTAATTCTTATCAAAAAGAGACAGGGTTAACTGACGCTGTTCAAACAGGTATAGGTCAACTAAACGGCATTCCTGTAGCAATTGGGGTTATGGATTTTAAGTTTATGGGAGGTAGTATGGGATCCGTAGTAGGAGAGAAAATAACTCGTTTGATTGAGTCTGCTACTAATCAAAATATACCCCTTATTATAGTGTGTGCTTCCGGCGGGGCGCGCATGCAAGAAGGAAGTTTGAGCTTGATGCAAATGGCTAAAATTTCGTCGGCTTTATTTTATTATCAATCAAATAAAAAATTATTCTATGTATCAATTCTTTCATCTCCTACTACTGGAGGTGTGACAGCTAGTTTTGGTATGTTGGGAGATATCATTATTTGTGAACCCAATGCTTACGTTGCGTTTGCGGGTAAAAGAGTCATTGAAGAAACATTGAATACGACAGTACCTGAAGGTTCACAAGAAGCTGAATATTTATTCGATAAGGGTTTATTCGATCCAATTGTACCACGTAATCCTTTAAAAGGCGCTCTAAGTGAGTTATTTCGGTTGCATGCTTTCTTTCCTTTAAATAAAAATTCGACCGAGCGGTAAGGCCAAATTCTTTATTTTTTTTTGGTAAAAAGGATAATTAGTTATTGTACTTAATCAAAGTAAAAATGATAAAGAATCAATCATAATAGAATAGTGGGGGGGGGTTCATGGTTGCCATACCAATTCTATAACTATATAGAAAGAATAAAAAGTTGATTATCAAACATCTATTTTTGTGTGTCGAAGGCTAATTAAGTTTATTTAGTTAGTTCTACATTTCTTGAACTTAGTATATACTATACTCACTTGGATATAATTAGTATAATTATATAGAATTAGAATTCTAATGAAGTTAATATAATTTTAGAACAATATAACAAACAGGTACAAATAGCCAATCGAGGTACCCATTCTATGACAGATATAAACCTTCCCTCTATTTTTGTGCCTTTCGTAGGCCTAGTATTTCCGGCAATTGCAATGGCTTCTTTATTTCTTTATGTTCAAAAAAACAAGATTGTTTAGGCTGGATGGTTAGGCCAAGTAATCTTTTTCACGACTTAGAAATCATAACACGGATATCCTTTGCTATTGGAAAGTGGAATATTGTATAATGCGTGATTTCTTTCAAACATAAGTGCAAGAACTCTTATGTATACGAAACCTTATATAGCGAGAAATTCATTTGAACTTTTTTAAAAGCAATGGCCGGTCCGTGAAAAAGTAAATGCTTGTAGATATCTACGGCGGGGTCATCTGAAGGGGACGTTCTTATTTTCGAGCGAACGGAATTACCCCCTACAGGTTCACATTAGAATAGTGCTAGTTGATGAGCGTTACTTCAAAAACGTAGCGTTAAGTAAAGTATAAGTGAAACATTTTTGTTATTCTATCAATTCAAATTAAATGTAACTAGATTAGTATGAATTGGCAATCAGAACGTATAAGGATAGAACTTATAAGGGGGTCGCGAAAAACAAGTAATTTCTGCTGGGCCTTTATCCTTTTTTTAGGTTCATTAGGGTTTTTATTAGTTGGAACTTCCAGCTATCTTGGTAGGAATTTGATATCTTTATTTCCCTCTCAACAAATCCTTTTTTTTCCGCAAGGAATCGTCATGTCTTTCTATGGGATCGCGGGCCTCTTTATTAGCTCCTATTTGTGGTGCACAATTTCGTGGAATGTAGGTAGTGGTTATGATCTATTCAATAAAAAAGAGGGGATAGTGTGTCTTTTTCGTTGGGGATTTCCAGGAAAAAATCGTCGTATCTTCCTCCGATTCCTTATAAATGATATTCAGTCTATCAGAATAGAACTTAAAGAGGGTATTTCTCCTCGGCGTGTGCTTTATCTAGAAATCAGAGGTCGGGGGGCCGTTCCTTTGACTCGTACTGATGAGAATTTAACTCCACGAGAAATGGAACAAAAAGCCGCCGAATTGGCTTATTTCTTGTGCGTACCGATTGAAGTATTCTGAAATGAACCGAAGAACGTCCATTCGAATCAAAGCAAACGCATATTATATATTATATGGATATATGGAACATCAAAACAAAAAGGGGGGATTGCTTTTGGCTGCAAAAAAGAAATTTATTGATTTTTTTTTTCAATATTTTGAATTGATAGGTTAGAGACAAATAGCTCATGTAAATGAATTCTCTCTCTCGATGTTTCGTTTTCTCCCTTCTTTCGCTCTCTTCTCTTTACTTTAATGAATGACCCAACATTTTGATTTCTTATAACAATAATTATCGAAGTTCTGTTTTATTTTGCTACCCCCTTTTTGTTTTGATCATAACATTCAGAAAATTTTCTCAATTGTTCAGTCAACGTATTTTTTTGCAATATTTGGAGAGTTTTTTGTCTCGAAATCCGAATTCATTATTCATTAACTAAAGTGGGTTCGGGGATTCATCTAAAGGAAGGAATTGCTTAGAATTTGACCAGGTGAAATAGCTGGAAACTTTTTTTTCTTTTCGCATTTGAATTCTGTATTCTTGTAAGATTCTTCAAAATTATCAAGGACTAATTACCGAATCACAAAAAAACAGAGAATGATTTGATACCTTGGAATAGAACTCATTTTGGTGAAACATAAAAGATTGGATCGCATAGAGTCGACGAATGAGGCCACTTAAAAAATTAACTTAACAATTTCTAAAAAAAATGGCAAAAAAGAAAGCATTTTTTCCCCTGCTATTTCTTGTATCTATAGTCTTTTTACCCTGGTGGAGCTTTCTAGCATTTAATAAAAGTCTGGAATCTTGGGTTACTAATTGGTGGAATACCAAGCAATCCGCAACTCCTTTTAATCATATTCAAGAAAAGAGTCTTTTAGAAAAATTCATAGAATTCGAGGAGCTCTTACTGTTTGACGAGGTGATAAAGAAATACCCGGTCAAAAAACTTCATATAGGAATCCATAAAGAAACGATTCAATTGATCAAGCTGCACAATGAAGATTGTATACATACAATTTTGTCCTTCTCGACCAATATAATCTGTTTCGTTATTCTAAGTGGTTATTCTTTTATAGGTAATGAAGAACTTATTTTTCTTAACTCTTGGGTTCAGGAATTCCTATATAACCTAAACGACACAATAAAAGCATTTTCTATTCTTTTATTAACCGATTTGTGTATCGGATTCCATTCGCCGCACGGTTGGGAATTAATGATTGGCTCTATCTATAAAGATTTTGGATTTTCTCATAACGATCAAATTATATCTGGCCTTGTTTCTACTTTTCCAGTCATTCTAGATACAATTTTGAAATATTTGATCTTCCGTTATTTAAATCGTGTATCCCCATCACTTGTAGTGATTTATCATTCAATGAATGACTGAAAAAAGGTCTACTGATATTAATTCAATTAGATATTAACCCAATTAGAGTGTTTGGTACTTTAGGCATAAGAATTCCAAATCGTACTGACTCTTTCTACTCTTCAAGGCAAGAAGGTCCTCCTATATTCCAGTAAGATTATTTCAGCAAATAGCATAATCGTGGATAGGGAGCTATACTAGCGACCTACCCAATTTATTGTAGAAATTTCGGGATCAAAAATTGGACCATGCAAACTATAAATACCCTTTCTTGGATAAAAGAACAGATTACTCGATTCATTTCCATATCACTCATTATATATATAATAACTCCAGCATCTATTGCAAATGCGTATCCCGTTTTTGCACAGCAAGGTTATGAAAATCCCCGAGAAGCGACCGGTCGTATTGTATGTGCCAATTGTCATTTAGCTAATAAACCCGTGGATATCGAGGTTCCACAAGCGGTCCTTCCTGATACTGTATTTGAAGCAGTTATTAGAATTCCTTATGATATGCAACTAAAACAAGTTCTTGCTAATGGCAAGAAGGGGGGTTTGAATGTAGGAGCTGTTCTTATTTTACCTGAGGGGTTTGAGTTGGCTCCAACCGATCGTATTTCTCCCGAGATGAAAGAAAAGATAGGCAATCTTTCTTTTCAAAGTTACCGCCCAAATAAAAAAAATATTCTTGTGATAGGGCCTGTTCCGGGGCAAAAATTTCGCGAAATCACCTTTCCTATTCTTTCACCGGACCCTGCTACTAAGAAAGATGTTCACTTTTTAAAATATCCCATATATGTAGGTGGTAACAGGGGGAGGGGGCAGATTTATCCTGACGGAAGCAAGAGTAACAATACTGTTTATAATGCTACAGCAGCTGGTATAGTCAAGAAAATAATACGAAAAGAAAAGGGCGGATATGAAATAACCATAGGGGATGCTTCGGATGGTCGTCAAGTTGTTGATATTATTCCTGCCGGGCCAGAACTTCTTATTTCAGAGGGCGAATCTATAAAACTCGATCAACCATTAACGAGTAATCCTAATGTAGGTGGATTTGGTCAGGGAGATACAGAAATAGTACTTCAAGACCCATTACGCG